ATTCGCGAGGTTTTTTAAAACCACCCGTGAGATACACACGAAATACGTGCAGGATTATCATTAGGACCATCATACTTGCAGACCATCGATGAACTGATCGGATTAACCAACCAAAGTTAGCTTCCGTCATTATGTATTGAACAGAAGCAAAAGCCTCAGTAACGGTCGGACGGTAGTAAAAAGTCATAGCAAACCCTGTAGCGACTTGTACTAAAAAACAAGTAAGCGTAATTCCTCCTAGACAATAAAATATGTTGACATGAGGAGGAACGTATTTACTAGTGATATCATCTGCAATCGCCTGAATCTCGAGACGTTCTTCGAACCAATCATAGACTTTATTGAGATAGGTAAACCAAGGGGACTCCCCCTCTGAGAACCATATATGAGAATTTCATCTCGTACAGCTCAAACAAAAACACCCAAAAACTGGTTAAAGGAGGTAGGGAATAGAAAGTTGGAAACTTCTTAATCTTCTGATTCAATCTTCAATCTTCGCTAAAGATACGAAAGAGTAAAAGTAAGAAAAAGAAAGCTCCTTTTTTTGGTTATAATTATAATTAGAATGTCAAAAAATCAAGTAGGCTCGCTTGTCTTTATGTTGATCGTTCCAGGCCTCTTGAATCTTCTATTTACCTATTTTTTTCTTTCATTTGTTATTTTTATTTGTATGTAATGTAGCTTACTTTTGTTTTCTTTATTATTGATAGGAATTTTCTTGTTAAGACCCTATGAATCAATTGAAACCTCAGATTCATACTAGAACCACGACGATTCAATAAAACCTTCAAGCTAAGTCCAAAGATTCCCTGAGTAAGAATCATTGGATCATCGTTTATTCAACGAGTAGAATCGAGATAATGACTAAAACTAGAAAAAAAGTTTGTTCTTTGAGCAAAATCAAAGCAGAAATGGGAATTTGAAAGAAGAAAAATCTTTCAATTTTAAAAATTTCTTTGGAAAATTTTTAAGAACCCGGCCACGAGGTCTGAATATTAAGTATGAATCATAGTTCAAATACTTCATGATCTATTTCATATATTCCGTGCTCCAAATACTAGAATGAATATCCGACGGGGTAAAACCATCTCTATCAAGACGACAGACCTATTCTCTGTACTCTCAATAGGATCAATTATAACAAGTCACACACTCATATTCCGGAAATACAGAAACACAAAAATTTCACGGTCGAACTACCAAAAAAAAATGAGCTAAAATAAAAAGCTGAGACCTAAATGAAAATGCATCATTTTTTGTATTTGTATTTAAAAGCTAGGATTTTGTGGTTCTTATGAATCTAATTCAGTAAAATTCCGTTCAGTAAAACGGAAGAATTATAAATCTCCAAAATAATAGATAGAAATATCGCAAACAGAGCCATTGCGACACCCATCAAAGGAGTAGTTCCCCATCCAGGAGCTACTTTACCATATTCCGAATTCAATGGTTTCAATAAAGACCCTACAGACGTTCGTCTTGGACGAGATCTAGAACTACCCTCAACAGTTTGTGCAGCCATAAATCCTATTTTGTATTCATTGAGATCTGTTGACTTTGTATATCATTCCGTTGTAAATAAACGATCTTAGCATAGATCCATTGTGGTCTTGAAATTATATAATAATGGAAACAGCAACCCTAGTCGCCATTTCTATATCTGGTTTACTTGTAAGTTTTACTGGGTACGCCTTATATACTGCTTTTGGGCAACCTTCTCAACAACTAAGAGATCCATTCGAGGAACACGGGGACTAGTTGAAGTAATGAGCCTCCCAATATTGGGAGGCTCATTACTTCAATTGAGATAATGAAAAATCATTTCCCTTTTTTAGTTGGAACTTTAGGTGGTTCGCGAAAAAAGATAGCGAAAAAAATGATCCCTAGAGTCGAGACTAAGAGGAATGTATAAACCAATGCTTCCATAAATTTGATCGTGGTTTACAATTATAGCTTCCATACCTGTTTATTGGGGACCATCTCCCAGATTAAAGAAAAAAAGAAGAATCAAAGAAAAGGCGAAAGGGCGGCGATTTAAATCCGGATTTCTCCAGCGCCTTATGTAAATCACAAAGAGAAAATAGAAGCGAGAAACAAAAAATAACAGAGCAATGCTGCATCAGACGACTTGTCTTCTTGTAGTTGGATCTCCAAGTTTTTGGAATGCTCCAAATTCCACTTGAGCATCCAAATCTGGGTCAATACCAGCAAAAACGTCTCTGAACAAGGTTCTAGCACCATGCCAAATGTGCCCGAAGAAGAAGAGCAGCGCAAAGGAAGCATGTCCAAAAGTAAACCAACCTCTTGGACTGCTACGAAAAACACCATCGGATTTCAAAGTAGCACGATCTAATTCAAAAATTTCACCCAATTGGGCACGTCTAGCATATTTTTTCACAGTCGCAGGATCACTATAACTCACTCCATTCAGTTCGCCACCATAGAACTCAACAGTTACACCTACTTGTTCGACACTATACTTTGATTCTGCCCTTCTAAAAGGAACATCGGCTCTAACAATTCCATCTCCGTCTACCAAAACAACTGGAAATGTTTCAAAAAAAGTGGGCATGCGACGTACAAAAAGTTCACGCCCTTCTTTATCTCTAAAGATAGGATGTCCTAACCACCCGACAGCTATTCCATCTCCGTTATCCATTGAACCCGCTCTGAATAATCCCCCTTTCGCCGGATTATTTCCGATGTAATCATAAAAAGCTAATTTTTCAGGAATTTTAGACCAAGCTTCTGATAAACTTTGATTTTCGGCTAGTCCAGCGCGAACTCTTCGATATATTTCTTGCTGAAAGTATCCCTGATCCCATTGATAGCGGGTGGGACCAAATAATTCGATGGGAGTAGTTGCTGAACCATACCACATAGTTCCGGCAACAACAAAAGCTGCAAAAAAGACAGCGGCGATACTGCTGGAAAGAACGGTTTCAATATTTCCCATACGTAATCCTTTATATAGACGTTGGGGCGGGCGGACACTAAGATGGAATAAGCCTGCTAATATGCCCAATGTCCCTGCTGCAATATGATGAGAGGCTATTCCTCCTGGAACAAAAGGATCAAAACCTTCCACACCCCACGCGGGATTTACAGATTGTACCTTTCCAGTTAGTCCATATGGGTCGGACACCCATATTCCAGGACCATACAGTCCTGTTACATGAAATGCGCCAAAGCCAAAGCAAGCCACTCCTGAGAGAAATAAATGAATTCCAAAGATCTTTGGCAAATCCAAAGAGGGTTTTCCTGTACGTTCATCATCAAATATTTCTAGATCCCAATACACCCAATGCCAGATAGCTGCCAAGAAGCACAAGCCAGAAAACACAATATGTGCCCCGGCTACACCTTCGTAACTCCAAATACCCGGATTCGTTATCGTCCCTCCTGTAATACTCCAACCGCCCCACGAATTGGTTATTCCTAAACGAGTCATGAAGGGTATAACGAACATACCTTGTCTCCACATTGGATCAAGAACTGGGTCGGAGGGATCAAAAACAGCTAATTCATATAGAGCCATTGAACCGGCCCAACCAGCAACCAGAGCTGTATGCATTATATGGACAGAAAGCAACCGACCGGGATCATTCAATACGACAGTATGAACACGATACCAAGGCAACCCCATGGTAATACCCCTTTATCAACAAAAAATAGACACTATGTAACTTTATTGCATTGTATTGCATTGAAAAAACTATGCTATGAACCCCCCCCTTTTTTTTCAGTGGATTATCTCGGAAAAAGGATTACTATTTGTTCTATTCTTTTAGTAAAAATGGAACAGTTTGGTTCATAAGAAAAAAGAGAAGCAGATCTATTCTATACTCGATAAGTACCAATACGCAATGGGGGTTGATTCCCTTTTCTATGAGCGAATGCATCCATATTTAGTAATCATTCAAAGTACCTGTTCGTAAGAATTTTCCTTGATTCAGTTTGTTTTACTTTATTTTATGAACTTATTCAATCTATGTAGAAAATATGATGATACAGCTAATATTATTAAAATAATAAGTCCATTATTACGTTTCCACATTAAAGCGAAATAGAGTACTTAATTCTTTTTTCTTTCAGTTTATGCCTATTGGTGTTCCAAAAGTCCCCTTTCGAGCTCCCGGAGATAAAAACCCAAGTTGGGTTGACATATAGTGCGCCCTGCCAGATATATTGGGTCATATGGGATTTCCCCATTCTCTCCCCCGATTGAGATATCCTCTCTTTCGCCCCCAAAAAAGCAATTAAATCATCAAAAATTTGTAGCGTGAAGTGCAATGAAATGCAATTAGATCCATTTTGTGAAGAGGTATCCAGATTAAGATTTATATTAGCAATTAAAAAAATTTATGGTCGACTTGGCTGGACCAATAAAATGAGGTATCCAGGCTCCGTTTAGAAAAACCCAATTGGTAATATATCTATTATTAGTACTTATATCATAAGATATCATAAACGATTCGATTTCGAAAAAAGGATTCTATTTCAAAATTAATTCTAAATAGCAGTGATCTCAAACAGTTAATCAATAGAATAATAAATATGATCGATACGTCAAAAATTTGGCGGAAGACATAAAAGAAATGAATTGAAAGAGAAGTCATAGCAACAAAAAAAAGACGCAGTATTGAGGTCATTTGTCCTATATGTGCAAATCAAAATCGGGCGGATCCTTACTCGGAGTAGAGCATAAACCTAAAAAAATTTAAGCAGCCCGTTCAGGAACAAGAAAATGACATCGTGATTTTTGGATTGTATCTCGATGAAAAAATACATCAATGAAAAGTTAGTTCGATAAGTTTAGTGAATTGTTTTTTCTATTCGAATATTATAGGAAAACCGACCAAACTCTTCGTTCTTCAAAAATGAAAGAGAAGCCCCTTCGTTAGAAAGAATCCGATATAAAAAAAGAAAGAGGGCTGGAATCTACAGATTGATTTTTTTTCGCAAGTTTTGTTGAACCGTATGCATCAAAAGGTGCCCGTACGGCTCCTAAGGGATATAATTTTATCCTAAGCAACCGACTTTATCGAGAAAGATTACTTTTTTTAGGCCAGGCGGTTACTGGCGAGATTTCGAATCAACTTATTGCTCTTATGGTATATCTCAGTGCGGAGAGTGATACTAAGGATCTGTATTTGTTTATAAACTCTCCTGGCGGATGGGTAATACCTGGAATAGCTATTTATGATACTATGCAATTTGTGCGACCAGATATACAGACAATATGCATGGGATTAGCCGCCTCAATGGGGTCTTTTATCCTGGTCGGAGGAGAAATTACCAAACGTCTAGCATTCCCTCACGCTTGGCGCCAATGAGTTTTTTTTATTTGCGAGAAAAAAGAAGACTATGCCTTCGCCATATGAATTATTAATATTAAGTAATATTAGCATGGCACTTCGAATTTGATATGAAAATTTTTTATTCTTTTTCAAAATATTAGATTATGTATCGAAAGAGTAGTATGCGATAACGGAAGAGTCTTTCCGATTTTATCTTACCTATTGTAGGTCGATTTCAGCGTCACAAACTTTTTTCACACTGGCAAGTTATTAACAATATTTATGTTATGAAAAAGTACGAAAATAAAAATCAAAAAAGAAGATTATTTTTTCTTTATTCTTTTATTTGAAAAAAAAAGAAACTTTGGGATTGCTGAATCACAGACGAAATAAATATATAAAGCAACGGGGCCATCATAGTATTTTTGAACTTCTCCGAAAAAAAAAGAAGGGTGGTAATTGGATCATTTACCGATCTGGGTATAATAGACCCCACATTTTCTCTTTCTTCGATGAAGGGTAAAGGTAAAAAAACGAATTCCATTGTAGAGCCGTATGCAATGCGAAAAAAATGCCCGTACGGTTATTCAAGTCTATCTTTTTTCTTATTCTTTATCTCTTCGCCTTGCCTCATCGTGCGAGATACAAGAACCTTTAATTGTGTTATATTATATGATTTAATTGTCTTATATTATATGATCAGGGTAATGATCCATCAACCTGCTGGCGGTTTTTATGAGGCACAAACGTCAGAACTTATCCTGGAAGCGGAAGAACTACTGAAACTGCGCGAAATCCTTACAAGGGTTTATGTACAAAGAACAGGCAAGCCCTTATGGGTTGTATCCGAAGACATGGAAAGGGATACTTTTATGTCAGCAACAGAAGCCCAAGCTCATGGAATTGTTGATTTTGTAGCGGTTGGATAAAAAAAATAGCAGCGATTTCGCGCAAATATACGATTTAAGATTTTATCTTCTTATCTTATTTCTTAAAGGTTTTTAATATTCTAGTAATATATTAAATATAAGAAATTCATAATCATCCGGTTAGGATCGATCTAAACCAGCCCATAATGTATAATTCAACATGCCAACTATTAAACAACTTATTAGAAACCCAAGACAGCCAATCAGAAACGTCACGAAATCCCCCGCTCTTGGGGGATGCCCTCAGCGCCGAGGAACATGTACGAGGGTGTATGTGCGACTCGTTTAAATCATGGGCTGAGACAAAACAAAAGAAAGAAAACAACTTTTCCAGTATCAATGATCAGTACCGGTGAATCGGATAGAATGGAAGAACTCCATTCACTATCTAAAAAAGATAGATCTATCATATCTTTCTATTGTGTATGAAATTTATGGTTTCAATTGGTGCAAATTCAATCACCTCAATTTGCAATTTAAGATGAGAAAGAGTTCCCCATTAGTAACAAATAGTTATCCATTAAGCGGAGGAAATCCTATTTTAAAAGCAGAAAGGTTATGTTTCCGCTCGTAGAAGAACGGATTAATAGGGTCAGTTACCCAACCAATCTTCATAATTAAATACCGTTACTGTATAAGGTATATCTCGTTATGAAAGACCTATTGCTGGAAAATTCATGGGTAGAGCCAAAGAGTGGTAACTGTACAAGTTACCAATAGCATTGATTAATTGAAGGAAGGGGCTCCGGTGTATAGAGAAGACCTCACCGTTTAAGAAGGAACCATAGAGACGATGGAATCCACAATTTCTTTATCTATTTATATTTTTATTTACAATGCCTAGAAAAAAGGAAAAAAGTGTGGTAGGGAAGGTTATAGTAGCAAAAGCCATTGGGATTTTGATTTTATAAATTGGAAGAATCCGTGTTGTTATTAATAGACTAGGAAAAGGGAAAAGAATAACTGAAAGAAAGGAAATCAATTAGTTATTCATCAAAGTTTCATTTACTCAATGACCAAAATTAGACGAGGATATATAGCTCGGAAACGTAGAACAAAAATGCGTTTATTTGCATCAAGTTTTCGCGGGGCTCATTCAAGACTTACCCGAACAATTATTCAACAGAAAATAAGAGCTTTGGTTTCGGCGCATCGTGATAGAGATAGGAAAAAAAGGGATTTTCGTCGTTTGTGGATCACTCGAATAAATGCAGTAATTCGCGGGACGGGGGGATCCTATATTTATAGTAGATTAATACACAATCTGCATAAGGGGCAGTTGCTTCTTAATCGTAAAATACTTGCACAAATAGCTATATCAAATAGGAATTGTCTTTATATGATTTCCAATGAGATCAGAAAATAAGGGGATTGGAGGGAATCTGCCACACTGTTTTAAATGGACTTCTCCGTAGAATGAACTCCGGGAAGGTAGAGTAGAAATTAGTATGATAAAATCTGAGAATATGATAAAGTTGTCAAAATGAGCGAACACACTCGATAAAAAAATTTATTCTTCTTCCCCGATTCTTTTGTTTTCTTACGACACGACGGGTTCTCAGATTTTTTGAACAAAACAAAACATCCATCTGTGTTTGAGTTCGGATTAGAATTTTGATTCAATTGAAAAGTAAGCCTTTTTCTTTCTGTTTCTAAAACCAGTAGTTCTCGCGGTTGACTCCCTTCTTTCAAATTGTTTTTCATTATTAAGAAAAGGTAACGAAGATAAAATACGAGCTTGTTTTATAGCAATAGTAATTAATCGTTGTTCTTTTAAGGTTAATCTATTCACCCGTCTAGATAATATTTTTCCTTGTTCACTAATAAATCGACTAATTAAACTCATGTTTCTATAATCAATTCGATCCCCCGATTGGATCGGGGGCAAACGCCTACGAACGGATCGCTTGGATTTAAGAAAGAATCGCTTGGATTTAGCCATAATTTGTTTATTCCTTATCCCTAAAATACTATTTCGAGCAAATAAACCAAATTCTAGAATTTGGTTTGTCTATATTTATTTAGTTGTTTCTATTTAAATATATGAAATAATATAGATATATATCTCATTTTTTTTCATGTTTCCTGAAAGGGTGACACCCAAGCACTTGTGCGATCTATATCTATTTCTTTATCTCCCCATGAATTGTATGTTTGAAACAATAGGGACAGAATTTTCTCAATTCCAATCGACTAGGTGTATTGTGTCGATTCTTTTGAGTAATATATCTGGAAATACCCGTTGATTCCTTATTAACACCGTTTCGAACACAACCGGTACATTCCAAAATAACCTTTAATCGAACATCTTTACCCTTGGTCATGAACCTCCTTTGTGTTTTTGATTCACCCAACTTTTCTATTTTCCGATCCGAAGCAAATAAGAAGAAAGTAAAAGGAACGAAAAAATAGAAGTTGCTAACAACTCAAAATCCAATTATGAAATAAAGATTTTGTTGCAATTAAATTAATATAGTAAATAATAAGGAATACAACAATTTCTAAATATATTTCTAATCGCAATACAGTATTTCATTTAGGTATCTTGTATTGTATGATACTCTTATTCTAGCCGCATTTGCATTTCCATTTTGTTTTCTTTTAACTCAATTATTAATTCTTAATTGAATTGAAGCCTGAACCCGAATTTCGCTGAGGTTGAATCCACTTTTTTTCTTGCTCTTTCCTTCTTTATTCTATCTATATCTATCTAATAAAAAAAAGAAAAAAGGGGACACAGAGGTTAGTCACAAATATTTGATTCTATCTCTAATCTTCTTCGCCCCTTTCCATATCAATAACTAGAATGAAAAAAAAGGAAATGTCAACGCATCTGGGAAGAAACGATTGATTTCTATCAATAAACCTGCTAAAGACCCGAACCAGAGGGTACTTAGTACCGGTGCCACGGAAAAATATGTTTTTAGATCTCCCATTGAGAATCCTCCTTCTTTTTTTTGTATTCCATATTGGAATGCATTATGGTAAGAGATGTATATGTAGTTAAAGACCACTTATATTTGTGTGCGGAATCCTTAATTCAAATTGACATGTGCAATGATTCGGTAGATAAGATTTTCTTTTTCTTAAAACGGAAAAAGGGCCCCGTTCCGCCTGAGAATTCTCGAGAAAAATATTTATTTTTTATTATATGTTATGTGATATGAGACCAAAAAGAAGAAATGGTAAAATCCGTTTTGCATATAAATGAGGGAAATAAAAAAGGATGTGGAAAACAAGACGGGTATTTTCTACAATGATACTGTAGACCAATTGAAAGGGATGTAGCGCAGCTTGGTAGCGCGTTTGTTTTGGGTACAAAATGTCACGGGTTCAAATCCTGTCATCCCTACCTATTACTGCTCAGAGTAGGAGTAACCAGAGACCCATTTTAGAGCGATTCAATTTGGACATACATCATCTTTAATTTTATGATAGTATATAACATATGCAAGAAGTATTTATTGGGGTTGGCGTATTTTTTATATATATATAAGGAATCCCCTTCTTTACAGCCTTTTCCGTTGTGATAAGAAAGCGCTCTTAGTTCAGTTCGGTAGAACGTGGGTCTCCAAAACCCAATGTCGTAGGTTCAAATCCTACAGAGCGCGATTCTGCTCTTGTCTTGTTCTTGTTCGATCGAAAATTACACTGAACTGAAATACAAATACAGCAATCTGAATTTTACTTTTGACCTTGACCTCCCCCGAATTAAATTAAAGAAAGGGAAAGGAGGAGGTCCGTTAAAAAAGGGGATGTGAATTAATCAAG